CCACTTTTTATTCCAGGGTTTCTCTGAATTTGGAAGTTACCACTTAGTAGGTTTCCATACCAAGGCTCAATCTAATCAAGTCCGTAGCGTCTACCAATTTCGCCATATCCCCCTTTACACCTACTTATCCTTATAAGACAGGGGTCCTATTGTGATCCAACCCTCCTCTTTCATTTAGTTTGGCTGGAACCTTGTAATTCACTAGATAATATACTTACCCCTATATCGAAAAAGCGTCTACTTCATATTCTATTTCTTGTCTATCTTCTTTCGTCTCGTTAGGAAGACTCGATGCGCATATTTGTATTTGTTCGGCCCAATCCAAAAAGAGTCTATCAATGATAGATCTGCAATTCAATATGGGTGGACCTATCCCGTATATATATATATGCCTTTTCCGCTCTAATTCTTCTCGCACTTTTTTGTTTATAATACTGGAACGGTCGATATTGATTCTTCTTTTTTGTCGTCCTATCTCCTACCTTTCCGAACGAAACCGTAGGAATATCTCATTATTATATGAATTGCAACCCTATCTCTACCTTTCTATTTATTTTTATCCTTATCTTATCCTCTATTAAATTTACCTAACAGTCTAATCTATTAGATTAACACTCGAATCTTATAGAATTTCTATAATCTGTTATAGCTAATATAATATATCTTGTTATAGCTAATATAATATATCTATAGTTAATCACTATTAGAACTAATAATAGTTAGGGATAATATTGTTCATAAACAAAACTCTTCAAATTTGGAATACTCTTGTTAATTTAATAGTTAATTATTATAACTATTATAATATAATTTTCATAGTATTCTAATTTTAATAGTTAAATAACTCATTTAATGAAAAAATGTATTTTATTCTATTCATTAATGAATAGAATAAAATTCATAGAATATAGCCAAGATCCCCGCGTTTTCCGAATTTCTATGCACTTTTTCTTTTTATGCGAGCCCGCTTAGCTCAGAGGTTAGAGCATCGCATTTGTAATGCGATGGTCATCGGTTCGATTCCGATAGCCGGCTTGTTCTATTTGTTCGATTTTTTTCATGATTGAAAATAACAACGTCTTCTTGAGATCAAGGAATATTGAAAAGGCTCCTCCCCTTTTCTCCAAACGTCGGATAATGGATTTTTTATGTTGTAGGAACTTCCAACTATGGATAAAAACGGGGGATTTAGATCTATACAGAAAAAATAAGGAGGGGGCACTTAACTTCCTATGTATACATATACAATATTTTCCATATATAGAATACAATTCATTTCATTCTTCTTTGTAGTACTTCAGCGGATTTGCCTTTGTTTATCGTTTAGTTCAGTCTTAATTTAAGTTTATTCTGTCCATTTTTCATTTTTTTTTTTTTTTTTCTATTTTTTTAAAATAAGGAGTTTTTATGTCTCGTTACCGAGGGCCTCGTTTCAAAAAAATACGCCGTTTGGGGGCTTTACCGGGACTCACTAGTAAAAGACCTAGATCTGAAAGTAGTCTTAGAAGTCAACCGCGTTCCGGGAAAAGATCTCAATATCGTATTCGTTTAGAAGAAAAACAAAAATTGCGCTTTCATTATGGGCTAACAGAGCGACAATTACTTAGATATGTTCGTATCGCTGGAAAAGCCAAAGGATCAACGGGTCAGGTTTTACTACAACTACTTGAGATGCGCTTGGATAACATCCTTTTTCGATTGGGCATGGCCTCGACCATTCCTGGAGCCAGACAATTAGTTAACCACAGACACGTTTTAGTTAATGGGCGTATAGTAGATATCCCAAGTTATCGCTGTAAACCTCGCGATATTATTACTACGAGAAATGAACAAAGATCCAAAGTTCTGGTTCAAAATTCTATGGATTCTGCTTCCCGCGAAGAATTGCCAAAACATTTGACTCTTGACTCGTCCCAATATAAAGGGGTAGTAAATCAAATAATAGATAGTAAATGGGTCGGTTTAAAAATCAATGAGTTGCTAGTCGTGGAATATTATTCACGTCAGACTTGATCCTAATCAAATAAAAAGAACACAAATCTTCGGACAATTTTGATCCCCTTTTCCGAAGTAGAGTGGATTAAGTCCGTATTTTTCTACGATTCTTGTATTACAACTAGCGGTAAGATTCTCACCCCTTGTCTATTCTTTTTTTTTTCGAAATTTCCGATACCAACCAAAGTGCTTAGGAAAGGAATAGAGAATCTCTAGAATTACCGTTGGATATAATGGTATCGATTGCTATTAGATAGATTGTGGTCGATACCGCTACTGTTGGTGAATTAGAATAAGATAAGATTCGGAAAGAGAGGGATTCGAACCCTCGGTAAACAAAAGTCTACATAGCAGTTCCAGTGCTACGCCTTGAACCACTCGGCCACCTTTCCTATATAATCTTAGGATTATGGCCCAGAAACCGATTGAATAGCGAGTTATTCATATTCTTTTGAATTATTGCAATACAGACACGGCCAATCAATTCGAAATCGAAAACTTTTCATCAAACAAAGTCAACTTCTAGGGAAGGAAAAAAAGACCATTTTCGATTGTAAAGATATTACCAATCGAAAAATAGATATATCTATTTTGTCAAGACAAAGATCCATCATTTTCTTTTTCTATTTATACTAGATTAAGCCAATGAATTGAAATGAATCAAATAACCCCATTTTATGCTATGATTATGTTATTCTAATTACGTTTAGACTCGACTTATAGTTTAGTTAGACTTAGACTATGGTTCTATCTATAGAAATTAGAAATTCGAAAACTCCTTTGCTTTGTTATTTTCGGTTTCTCAACAACAACTCTTTTCACGAGCTACCCCATATCATAGATCTATTACAAATTAATGAGTCATCTGTGATTTTTTTATTCCCATTGGTGTATACATTCAATTCAAACCAAATGGATAGCTATTATCTAACTTATCTAAAATAGTAAGAGTTACGTTTATTGGTATAATTGGAATGAACCCCAGTCAATCGGATTTCAATATTTCCTATCTATCCCTGCCCCTTTGGGACAATTAGGGTGGAAGGTCAACATCTTTTTTGTTCGAATTCGTTTTCTTTTAGAATTTGTTTGTTTTTCTTTTTATGTGATTTCGTACTGTACAATTTCTTTGTTTGTGAAATCATTTTCCCTCGAGGGGGATAATCAAATGAGAAGAATTTATAGAATGGGTTGCAAACTATGCCTAGATCTCAGATAAATGGAAATTTTATTGATAAGACCTTTTCAATTGTAGCTAATATCTTATTACGAATAATTCCGACAACTTCAGGAGAAAAAGAGGCATTTACCTATTATAGAGATGGTGCGATTTGACTCTTTTTATATTTATATTAATTATGTATAGTGTATAGAATTTCTTATTTACTTGTACTTTACCACCCTCATTCATCCTTATACCCACAAGAAAGAGATATGATTAGGGATAAAGAAAAGAATTCTTGAAATAAATCTACGCTTGGTGAAGGTGAAATTTGGAGATAGAACAATTCCTTCTGTCGTGTATCCACGATTGATGCAGTCTCAGATGCTTCAATTGTCAATTCTAGTATTGAGCGAAAGGTTAAACCTAGTGGTTCTTTATGTATTGCAGGTCACTCCTACTTTACTAGTACTAACTAGTACTAACTAATAGGTCGCATAAAGGAAGAAGCACTACACTATACCCAGGAATCAACAACACGAAACCTTTGTTATAAATTAGCCCTTTCCTCATTTTATTGGGATCGGGACTACTAAGAGTGGTTGGGACAACAAACATCCATCTCGTTCGTATTTTGGATACCCGTATAATCACCGAAGATCGTTGAAGTGACGAATTCCTGAAATAGAAGGCGTTGAGGACAAAGAAATTGTTTGAGTTACCATTTATTTCTATCTAGAATCGACATCTTTTCTTAACACAAAAGATGGACCTCTTGCAGGAAGGCTGGCTAGAGATTTCTTGTAAAAACACCAGCCCCCGTCAGTTCATAATGAGAATATCCCAACCCCTTTGATTTTGAATTACATAGTATGGATTATTCCCTTTATTACTATGCACAGAAGGGGGGAGCCGTATGAGATGAAAGTCTCACGTACGGTTTTGGAACGGAGATTCATTGAATAAAAAAAATAAACGACCGTAACGGATGTCGGCTCAATCCGAAGGAAATTATGCGGAAGCTTTACAAAATTATTATGAAGCTACGCGACTAGAAATTGATCCCTATGATCGAAGTTATATACTCTATAACATAGGACTTATCCACACAAGCAACGGGGAGCATACGAAAGCTTTGGAATATTATTTCCGGGCACTAGAGCGAAACCCATTCTTACCGCAAGCTTTTAATAATATGGCCGTGATCTGTCATTACGCGCGGCTATCTCCACTATAGAAAGAAGGGAAGAAAGATCAAGCTAGTATTTACTAGCAAAAATAGGCTTTCTACATATGTATCGTCTAAAGCAACGATTTTTATCAGCTGTAGCAAAAAAACAGACTTCGTAGGAGCCGAAATAAATGAGCCTATATACTAGATTCTATGGATAAAGGATCTAATTGAGAGAAGAAACACCGTAAAGATCAATTAGAGAAATTTGTTTTCGGGCCGATACAATAAGAACTGCTTACTTATGTCATGATATGATATAAAAGTTAGGAATCAACTTATGTAATAGAGTCGATCTACTAAGGTATTGAGCAGCGGTGTAGCATCAGATCCCAAAGATAGTAAGTCCTTTCTTTTTTTTAGAGAAAAGTCTTTTTCAAAGATTCTATACAAATTTCTATATGAAATCGAGATAGTTACCTTTCAGAAGATTATAACAATAAAAAGGGGTAGCTGTTCTTTATTCTTCTGAAGATAGGAAAAAAGAAAAAACGGATTTTTGATCAAAATGAGAGTTTGAAACTTATGTAATTAATTTCTTCTGGTTAACCCAATATAAAATCAGATGGATTTCTCGTAAATCCTATTCTGTTAAAGATATGGTAGATTAAT